GGGGAAATAAAAAAATAGTAGAGAAGGGCTATACAAAGTTATATACGAGTCACTACCCTCACTTTTTTTCTATTTTCTTAATTTAATTTAGTTTAATTAGGGCGAAGTTCCTTAAAAACTTCTGCCTTCTTTAAAATATCCTGAACAGTTCCTGTAGGTTGAGCACCTTTTTCAAGGAAATATAGAATAGTAGGAACGTTTAAATAAGTTTGATTCTTTATCGGATCATAAAAACCCACTCTCCGAAGATCTCTTCCTTCTCTTCGGGATCGAACATCAATTGCAACGATTCGATAGACAGCTCATTGGGATAGATATAGATGAACAATACCCCCCCTAGAAACGTATAGGAAGTTTTCTCCTCGTACGGCTCGAGAAAAATGATTCGAATTTTTGTCTATGTATGGAATTCTAATAAATTAAATTAAACAGCAAAGGGGTCCATAAAATCATCAATTCAATTAAATAAGACTATTATTTAAGTCTTTTTTTTTTTTTCTTCTTCGTTCCTGAAAAAGAAAAAAAAAAACCATTCATACTCATAACTCAAGTTGGATAACTCTCAAATAGCTCAAAAGAAAATCTTTAGGCAATTTCATTTATTGAGCGGTCTTTACCCCCTTTTTTGTTTGTCTCGTTTCAAATTTATTTGGATGCTTCATCCTGATCCAGTTATTGAGACAGTTAAAACAGTGTTTCCTTGTTCTGAGATCCTTTATCTTTGTTTTAAATCATTGGGTTTAGACATTACTTCGGCGCTTTTTAATCCTTTCAAAATGGCAGCAACATACCTTTTTTTTTTGATTTTCTTTCTATCAAAGAATCATACGGACGGTTGATTCCCGTGTGATACACTTTGGATCGAAAACGTTTTATCAATTCCAACAAAATTTCCTTTTGAATTGGGAACTTGCTCGAATTGGATCCTTTCGATTTCGATATCGAAGATATACTTATGAAGTTGTTCCAATTTATTGATTGACATTAACCCTAGATCCTTGCCCCCGAGAAATGAATCAATACTTTCTACTCGAGCTCCATCATGGACTATTTACATTACAACCCAACAAAAAAATGAGGGGTTCTAGTGGAACAGAACAAACGATGTCGAGCCAAGAGCACCTTCATTCTTATATTATATAAAATGGTGGTTGTAAGAATCCACAACGGATCGTGTCCTTCAAGTCGCACGTTGCTTTCTACCACATCGTTTCAAACGAAGTTTTACCATAACATTTCTCCAATTTGGAACCGGTATGGAATTGATTCAATTATGGAATCATGAATAGTCATTGGTTCAGTTGGGACATATACATAGTAATCTAGACTTTATTTCTTCTATATAGATATTTCTTCTATATATAGAAAATTTTTATGAAGAAGTCTTAGCAAGACCCCATCCCATCTTTTATTCTATAAACTATGAATGCAACATTTTTTTTTATAAAAAAAATATAACAGAAATATACATAAATAGAAAGATATAAATAAGACGAATAAATGAGCTCTTTGGGAATCTGCATCTTCAAGTGACTCAATAGGATAGATTGACCCATTTCCCACTTCTTTGAGTACTCAAAGATTCAACTCATAAGGAATCATTCAAAATATTTATAATTGAATTGATAAGGAGTTCCTATTTCGACATCATAATTTGAATAAAGTTTTACAGTAAGGACCACATTTGATCATTATAAGAAAGATAAATCTCCCTTTCTTTTCGAATTGAATCATCAATGATTTCAAATAAAAAAAATAGATAGAACAAGAAATCCATTTTTTTTCATTAGATGAATAAAAAAGACTGACGTCAGGGAAGATTTAAGTCCTTATTTTTTCGATTTTGATTTTAGCAGTTAGATGAAAGAGTAGGGGGTTTTCATATCTATCAGATCGACTGAACAATTGTCACTGTTATAGATATTCTATGTTAAATATTTGAAAGTTTAAAACTTAAGGGATGACAAATCTTTTTCACAAAAATCGAATATTGTCATTGAAATAGAACGATACCCATATATAGGCTAAACATTTCCTCATTTTATATGTATTTTGTTTAACCTGGAGTTCAGTACTATTTCTGTAATTTTGCCATAAAGTAAATGAATAAGATGTATGAATCACCCCTGTCTCAATCGTTACATAAATTTACAATTATTCATTAGAACCAAATATCAAATACACATAAAATCAATGAGATTCAAAGAAAATACATCGGTTACATATGTAACTTGATTGTTTGTTAATGAGATGCGAACAGACACAGATATTTAAATTAATACAATACCGTCCCTTGCTGATTAACTCCTATCTACTCCCCCAATTTTAGGGGGATGATGAGGCATAAATAAAAAGGAGATCCCCTTTTACGGGGGTGCGGACTATCTTGTTTAGGTACAAAGTCAAACAAGTCCAGATTAAGTTGTTATATTTTACCCTAACCCATTAAGAGACTTAACCCTATTGACTGGATTTAATTAGTTCCTCTTGTTTCGAATTCATAGATCTATGAATTCAGAGATCTACAGAGAATTAATAATTGAGCTACCTCATGTAAGGGATAGGGAATAAGAGATAAGGAATATGGGTTCTTTCGCATCTCCATTCAAAACGCATTCATCGTTGAAAATTCAAATAAATATAGAACGGAAGATTTTTCTAAGTAACTAACTTCCCTCAATATAAAGTTAATGAACATATGATGAAAAGCCCGTCCGACTTTTTTGAATTCAAACTTTTGTGATCTATACTCCCATCTTACTTGGATAACAAATGGATTCAGTTACATTTGCGTGTCATTTGAACGTGATTCAATTCAATTTTGGAAAAAAGGATAGAATTCATAGAAAAGAATCATAAAAAATCAGAAAAGAAACAAGAATAACATTCTATCTAATATTAAACCTTTAAACAGAACAGAACGTTGTTCAAAGAAAATAAAAATATTTATTCTAATCGAATGGATATGCTCTGGGACGGAAGGATTCGAACCTCCGAATAGCGGGACCAAAACCCGTTGCCTTACCACTTGGCTACGCCCCATTTATAGTTCTATTTGACACTAATAAAGAATAATATTGGTATTGATTGTTTGTCAATTCCAGGCCAAATATCGAGAGAATTTATTAGATTGTTCTAGGATTTTAACACATGTAGATATAGAATTCTACTAAATTTATTGATCATTACATATAATTCAATTAAGATATTGTATGAAAGTATGATTTCTTCTATTCTCCTTTGAGAATTGGGGGATTTTTGATTGGGTGGGTTCAAAGAAAAAGAAGGATTTTTTTGTCTACCTTATTTACTTTCTTCATTTTTCCTTATATCAATAACTCAATCAAAATGCAATTATCTGCAAGAACAAAATGTCTGTTATGCTTAATATCTTTAGTTTGATCTGTATCTGTCTTAATTCTGCCCTTTATTCGAGTAGTTTTTTCTTCACCAAATTGCCCGAGGCATATGCTTTTTTGAATCCAATCGTAGATATTATGCCAGTCATACCTGTGTTCTTTTTTCTTTTAGCCTTTGTTTGGCAAGCTGCTGTAAGTTTTCGATGAGATCTTTAATAGTATCCTAGGAAATTCATGATTTATTCGAGAAAAAATTATAACAATTAATAAGATCAGATAAGTCTTACAGTACTAACCCTCGATTCAAAGATTGAAATTCTTGGATAGTCGCGATAAATCCGGCTTACCCCATTTCCTCATTTTTCCTTTTTTCCAGTGAAAGACCCTAACCCTATCAGGGTTCCCACAATATCTAATTGTGGGTATGAAAGCAATTTTTGGTAATGAAAGACTCTTATTACAAATGAATTTGATTTGCATTTCTGAAAATTCTTTTCGATTTCTAGAAAAAACTTCATTTCTTGGTGTCAAAATAATATATGTGGTAGAAAAACGGAGGATCTATTCTCTTTTTTCCAAAAAATCATCTTGGAGATTGTGTAATGCTTACTCTTAAACTCTTCGTTTACACAGTAGTGATATTCTTTGTTTCTCTCTTCATCTTTGGATTCTTATCTAATGATCCAGGACGTAATCCCGGACGTGAAGAATAAAAAGGGGTTTTTTGTTTTCCTTGCTTAATTTTTATTTTCAATTTTCTTAGGATTTTATCTATTCCACACGTTTAATTAGGAAAAAATGAAAAGGGTTTGCGAAATTTGAAAAATATCTCAAATAGCAGGGCATCAACGGAAACGGAAAGAGAGGGATTCGAACCCTCGGTACGAATTAATTCGTACAACGGATTAGCAATCCGCCGCTTTAGTCCACTCAGCCATCTCTCCCAATTGAAAAATAGAATTACTATGTTACATTACACATAATGTAAGGGGTCTTACTTTCTTTAGCTTCTATATAGCTATGTACAACTTTTATCAGCAATTCCATTTAGATAAAGGATCTCGAAAGATCCACTATAAAGAAAAAAAAAAAAAAAAATAAAGAAGACCTCTTTACTTTGATTTTGTTTGAAAAGGCCCCTTTTATTCCCATGGCCTGGCCTGGTAGTCAGTACCTAGCCGGGCCCCCTTTTCTTTTTTCAAAAAATTATAGATAAAATGCTTTATCCGATTTGAAAACAAAAATGCTTGCTTGTTATTATTATTTATTTCTATTTAATTTTAATAAAGATTTTTTATTATTTTTTCTTCCCTTGTTCTTTATTCTTATTCCCTTTTACTCCCTTACCTTACTTTCACTGGAATGAAAAAAAAAAAGAAACTATGAATTCTCACACAATGTATTTTTATGTTATGATTTCAGTGGTTTTGGCGAGCCGTATCTATCAAGACAAGACTCCTCCAGCAAAAGATAGAATTTCTTAGTTATTTAAATGAACCCCCTTTCCGAATCTCATTAAATTGTAATTTCCCTACGAAAAACATTAACACTCTAATTTTGATGATTCTTTGCTGATCCTATCTTGATTACGCCCAATTCTCCTGTTCGACAAAAGGTCCATTTGTAGACAATAATCCCATT